TTTATAACAAGGTTTTCGTGTTGTTGATTCCTAGTGTAGTGCTTTTTCCCCTATGCCGCCTATTGGTATTAGTGGAGTAGGATTGACCCGCAATACAGAACCTATAGATGTATCCTTTCGTTCAATACTAAAATCGACAACTGACAATTAAAGTATCTGAGGCTGGATCAATCGAGGATACACGACAGAAGGAGTTGTTCTATCTCCAAACTTTACCTTCACTAAGCGTAGCTTTATTTCAATAATTTGGTTCTTTCTATTCCGAACCGCGTCTTTTTCTCGTAAGATGGAAGTGAGGGAAAAAAAAAACAAGAAAAAAGAATCAAATCACACCATCTCTGTAATAGGTAAATGCCTTTTTTTCTCCTGAAGTTGTCGGAATTATTCGTAATAAAATATTGGCTATAATTGAGGAGGTCTTATCAATAAAATTTCCATTTATCCGAGATCTAGGCATAATTCGCAATCCATTCTATAATTCTTCTCATTACTCCTTCGGGGTAAATGCTCCCACAAACAGGGGAATTGTACAGTACAAAATAACATAAAAACAGAAAAATTCTAAAAAAAAGATGTGTACCTTCCGCTCAAATTGTACCCTTTATCAGACAAAGAGAGATAAGAGACTTTTGAATCAGATTGAATTTCATATAAATTTCGTACAAATGAGCGGAGCTATTACTTCATTTCATCTAAGTTGAATAACTAAGAACTTTATTTTACTATAGATTCTTATAACTTAAACTCGAGAAATTTGGATTTGGTTATGATCCCAAGAGGGAAAAGGGATGGACATTATACAATTGAAATGAAATAGAAAAATCCATGGTACGATTCATGAATTTGTAATGGATCTATGGGGTAGATGATAAGAGAAGTTGTTGTTGATAAATATCAAATTTGAAAGGCATTTTTTATTTCTATGAAGCCGTTGATTGGTCGTGCCTGTACTGCAATAAAATAATATGAATAACTCGCTATTCACTCGGTTTCTGGTCAATAATAAGATTATGTAGGGGAGATGGCCGAGTGGTTCAAGGCGTAGCATTGGAACTGCTATGTAGGCTTTTTGTTTACCGAGGGTTCGAATCCCTCTCTTTCCGTTTCTGTTAATTCACCAGCGTTACCGACCGCAATATATCAAATCAAATAACAATTAATATCATTATTCCAACAGCTTTTTGTTTTTTGATAGAGAATCTCCATTCCTAATTACATTTCTTCCGTACGAGTACGTAAAATACGAATATCGCGGAAAAAGAGCAAAAAAGAAAAAAAAATCCTACTGCGGATTAATTTGCGATAGGTGAATGAGAAAAATGTGGATTCAAGGCCCTTAGATCTATTTACTTCGTTGAAAAGAGGACATAATTGTTTGAACCCCCTTTCCCTTTCTTTGTTATGTTCGTTAGGTTCAAGTCTGACGGGAATAATATTCTACGACTAACAACTCATTTATTTTTAAACCGATCCATTTACTATCTATTATTTGATTTACTAATCCTTTATATTGGAATGAGTCAATAGTCAAATGGTTTGGCAATTCCTCGTGAGGGGAGGAAGCAATATAATTTTGAATCAGAGCTTTCGATCTTTGTTTATCCTTCGTAGTAATAATATCTCGAGGTTTGCAGCGATAACTTGGTATATCCACTATACGACCATTAACTAAAATATGTCTATGGTTAACTAATTGCCTGGCTCCAGGAATGGTCGAAGCCATACCCAATCGAAAAAGGATATTATCCAAACGCATCTCAAGTAGTTGTAGTAAAACCTGGCCTGTTGACCCTTTGGCTTTTCCAGCGATATGCACATATCTAAGTAATTGTCGCTCTGTCAGACCATAATGAAAACGCAATTTCTGCTTTTCTTCTAGACGAATACGATATTGCGATCTTTTCACGGAACGCAATGGGTTTTTAAGATCACTTCCGGATCTAGGTCTTTTACTAGTTAATCCCGGTAAAGTCCCCAGACGGCGTATTTTTTTGAAACGAGGTCCTCGGTAACGAGACATAAAGACTCCTTTTTATTTTATTGAAATTTCATTTTACAGAAGAAATCGAAATTAAGACTGAACTAAACTAAAGGATAAACAAAGCAAAGCTAAATCTACTGAAGTATTACAAAGTAGAATGAAATGAATTGTGTCAATATCCGGATTTTTTGTATATATAGGAAATTAAGGCTCTGTTTTATGATTTGTTCTATATAGATCTAATTGCTCTAATCAACTTTTTTTCATAGTTACAAGTTATCACGACATAATAGATTAGTGACTCAATGTTTGGAGAAAGGGAGAGGAAAGATTACCAATCATGGAAAAAATCGATAGAGAAAAAAGCCGGCTATCGGAATCGAACCGATGACCATCGCATTACAAATGCGATGCTCTAACCTCTGAGCTAAGCGGGCTCACATAACAGAAATAATGTATAGGAATTCAAGAAACTACCGGATCTTAGCTATTAGCTAAGAATTTAATATGAACTATATC